TATGATACATGTATAGGATGTACTCAATGTGTCCGGGCGTGCCCCACGGATGTATTAGAAATGATACCCTGGGACGGATGTAAAGCTAAACAAATCGCCTCTGCTCCAAGGACCGAGGACTGTGTTGGTTGTAAGAGATGTGAATCCGCCTGTCCAACGGATTTTTTGAGCGTTCGGGTTTATTTATGGCATGAAACAACTCGTAGTATGGGTCTAGCTTATTGATACATTCCATAAAACTCTACTTGAATCCATTTTTTTTTTTTTTATCGAAAAAATCCGTGCTCAATTAAATTTGATTTTGAGCACGGATTTTTCTGGCCCAAGTGTATCTTGTCTTTACCACGAACCATTTTCCTTGCTTAACAATAATTGTAGTTTTACCAATATTTGTGGGTTGCTTCATTTTTTTTCTTCCACACAGGGGAAATAGAGTAATACGTGGGTATACTATATGTATGTGTATCTTAGAACTTCTTCTAACGACTTATGCATTCTGCTATCATTTTCAATCGGATGATCCATTAATCCAACTAATAGAGGATTATAAATGGATCGATTTTTTGGATTTCCATTGGAGATTAGGAATAGATGGACTTTCTATAGGACCCATTTTACTGACGGGATTCATCACTACTTTAGCTACTTTAGCGGCTTGGCCGGTTACTCGAGATTCTCGATTATTTCATTTCCTGATGTTAGCAATGTACAGTGGGCAAATAGGATTATTTTCTTCTAGAGATCTTTTACTTTTTTTCCTCATGTGGGAGTTAGAATTAATTCCCGTTTATCTACTTGTATCGATGTGGGGAGGAAAAAAACGTCTGTACTCAGCTACAAAATTTATTTTGTACACGGCGGGGGGTTCTGTTTTTCTTTTAATGGGAGTTTTGGGTATCGGTTTATATGGTTCTACTGAACCAACATTAAATTTTGAAATATTAGCCAACCGATCCTATCCTGTGAACTTGGAAATACTATTTTATATTGGATTTTTTCTTGCTTTTGCTGTCAAATTGCCAATCATACCCCTACATATATGGTTACCCGATACCCATGGAGAAGCGCATTATAGTACTTGTATGCTTCTAGCCGGAATCTTATTAAAAATGGGAGCGTATGGATTAGTTCGGATCAATATGGAATTATTTCCTCATGCTCATTCTATATTTTCTCCTTGGTTAATGGTAGTAGGCGCAATGCAAATAATCTATGCGGCTTCAACATCTCTCGGTCAACGGAATTTAAAAAAAAGAATAGCCTATTCCTCTGTATCTCATATGGGTTTCATAATTATAGGAATTGGTTCTATCACAGATATGGGACTCAACGGAGCCCTTTTACAAATAATCTCTCATGGATTTATTGGCGCGGCGCTTTTTTTCTTGGCCGGAACAACTTATGATAGAATACGTCTTGTTTATCTTGACGAAATGGGCGGAATAGGTATTCCAATGCCAAAAATATTCACGATGTTCAGTAGCTTTTCGATGGCCTCCCTTGCATTACCTGGTATGAGTGGTTTTGTTGCCGAATTCATAGTTTTTTGGGGACTAATTACTAGTCCAAAATATCTTTTAATGACAAAACTCCCAATTACTTTTGTAATGGCAATTGGAATGCTATTAACTCCTATTTATTTATTATCTATGTTACGACAGATGTTTTATGGATACAAGATATTTAATGGTCCAGACTCTTATTTTTTTGATTCTGGGCCGCGAGAGTTATTTCTTTCGGTTTCTTTTTTTTTACCCGTACTCGGTATTGGTATGTACCCCGATTTCGTTCTTTCACTATCAGTTGAAAAGGTTGAAGTTATTCTATCTAATTCTTTTTATAAATAATTGATAAATCTTATCATTTACAAAAACGTTGGTTGTACAATGGTACAATGACAAAGAGCCTGTTGAATCATATTCAAATATGATTCGACAGGCTCTCGCCAATTCACGCAAAGTGTTTTTATCTGATATGCGTTGTACACCTTTTTATTGCTATTTGTAAGAACCCCCTTTTTTTTGAATTCAATTAGATGTTAATGTAAATGAACCATAACTATGTAGTCCTATTCCTAATAGATTGACTCCAAAATAGCATATCCAAATTATAAGAAATCCAATAGACGCCACAATTGCTGAATTTGTACCTTTCCGTTTTATATTTGTTCGAGTATGTAAATAAATTGAAAATATGATCCAAGTAATAAAAGCCCAAGTTTCCTTTGGGTCCCAACTCCAATAGGATCCCCATGCTTCGTTAGCCCAGACTGCTCCAGAAAGAATTCCTATGGTTAAAAAGATAAATCCTAGACTAATAACTCGATAACTCCAATAATCCAATTTTTGAATCAATTGTGATCTATAATAATTCCTTGGGAAAAAAAAAGAAGTTTTTTGTAAAACACCCCTTTGTTCATTCATGTATTCGATTTCACCAAGGAAAAATGACTCATTTAAATTTAATAAATGATTGCTCGTAGAAAAAAACTTTCTCTTTTTTCTAACTGTAATGACTAGAAGTGATACTGATAATAATGATCCACATAAAAGGGCCGCATAGCCTAATATCATCATACTTACGTGCATTATTAGCCACTCGGATTGAAGAGCGGGTACTAATATTGTTGATTTGTGTATTTCAGTTAAAAGACCTGAAGTAGCAAAGCCCTGGGAAAAAATAGCACTTGGGCTAATTATTGTGCTTAGAATATTTTGGTTTTTTTTGAAATATGAAACTATATAAATAAAGGAAAAACTCCATGAAAGAAAGATTAACGATTCATATAAATCACTTAGTGGAAAATGTCCCGAATAAATCCAACGAGAAATTAATAATCCTGTTATACAGAAAAAAGTCATTATCATGCCCGTTTTGGATGAATCATCTAGTTTTACGATTTCATCGACCAAAAAGGTTATCAAATGAATTGTAATTATAATTGAAACGACCGAAAAAGAAATATGAGTTAATATATGCTCTAAGGTTGAAAATATCATAAAAAAAGAATTCCTTAATTATAAAATCGAAATTGGCAATTGAATTTATTATAGGATCTATTTTATTTTTTTAAGAGATGATATGCCGCCACTCGGACTCGAACCGAGATGCTCTAGCACTGCTTCCTAAGAGCAGCGTGTCTACCGATTTCACCATAGCGGCCTGTCTTGACCTCATAATAACCTATGAATAAATAATCGTCTAGATTTACGAATTAAATTGAGTGCAATATTTTTTAGGAAAGATTCAAATTGATGAATAAAAATTTGTTCAAATAGGTATTTGAAGGTTCATTAGTTTCGTTTAGGATTTTAGTTTTATTCTGTATTTTATACTCTTCTAGACTCAACTCTTGTAAATCCTACTATGAATTAAGGAATAGAACCCTCCTTCCCAAAAAACATTTTTTTTTAATTAACTGTTTTTGATTTCAAAAAGTGAAACCAAAAAAGCCGTTTTATCGATGAACAAAAAAAAAGAACCTATTTTAGATCATTCAAAATTGACACATATTTATCCAAAATATTTTTACTAAGGATTTTTGTTTGGATTGATGGCGAGAGGTATATGGGGGCTATATAAGAATTTATATAAAATCCAAAAGTAAGAAAGTTGTACAAAAAAGAAAACCTTATATTACAAATAGGTTAATGGGGAAAATAAGACCCCCCGCCTTGGAAATCAGAAAATATACTAAAAACAAAAAAGAATACTTTTTTTTGAATTGGGTAAGGTAAACAGAAGAATTCTTATTCTCCATATTCTATAAGAGCGGAACGAATTCCATTTCCTTCAACGGGGAATGGAATTCGGGAATTTGATTTTTGAAATGAAATGACTCCATTTTTGAGTCAGTCCGGTTTAGATTATTCCAACGTGTTATGTTTTATTACTTAGTTTATTTGTTTGTCGCACAAAAAAACTTTTCGAATTCCCGGTAGAAAGAGATTTCCCTAAGGAAAATGCTTTTAACGCTGCCCGATACCCCTTCTTTTTCCAAAAATTTTTACGAATACGCTTTTTTGATGCAGAAGTACGTTTTTTTGGAACTGCCATTTAAATAAAAATTTAGAGATTACTCATTGGTATAGCTGGATGTGAAAGACATCTATTGTTCAATAAAATCTTAGCTTTTCTGATTCACTATGTATTTCTTTTCTAGAAAAGATTTTATTCTAAAAATAGAAAAGATTTTACTTGAATTTTGAAATTTGAAGCAGATTCGTAATGAATCTATTTCTTTCATATGATTTGACCAATTGTAACTTCTTGATTTGAATATTTGAAGTATTTAGCAGAAATTCAGAAAGAATAAGTAAGAAGAAATAAAAATCAAAAAAATTTGATTTAAGTTAGTACATATCTTCATTTTTTTATTGACTCCTTTCAAAAGAGGTAAGGTCCGGTGAATCGGAAACCGTTAATATTAATTAAGAATTAAAAAACTTTTTTTATGGAACAGACATATCAATATGCGTGTATTTTACCTTTCGTTCCACTTCTAGTTCCTATATTAATAGGAGTGGGACTTGTTCTTTTTCCGACAGCAACCAAAAATCTTCATCGTATGTGGGCTTTTCCAAGTATTTTATTGTTAAGTATAGTCATGATTTTTTCAACTAATCTGTCTATTCAGCAAATAAATAGCAGTTATATCTATCAATATGTATGGTCTTGGACCCTCGATAATGATTTTTCTTTAGAATTCGGATGCTTGATTGATCCACTTACTTCTATTATGTTGATGTTAATCACTACTGTTGGAATTATGGTTCTTATTTATAGTGATAATTATATGGCTCACGATCAAGGATACTTGAGATTTTTTGCTTATATGAGTTTTTTCAGTACTTCCATGTTGGGATTAGTTACTAGTTCAAATTTGATACAAATTTATATTTTTTGGGAATTGGTTGGAATGTGTTCCTATCTATTAATAGGGTTTTGGTTCACACGACCTCCTGCGGCAAATGCTTGTCAAAAAGCGTTTGTAACTAATC